CAATAGAGCTTTTCCAGACATTTCTAATTCGTGGTCTAATTAGACAGCATCTTGCTTCGAACATAGGAGTTGCTAAGAGTCAAATTAGGGAAAAAGAACCCATTATATGGGAAATACTTCAGGAAGTTATGGAAGGACATCCTGTATTGTTGAATAGAGCGCCTACTCTGCATAGATTAGGTATACAGGCATTTCAGCCCATTTTAGTAGAGGGACGTGCTATTTTTTTACATCCATTAGTTTGTAAGGGATTCAATGCAGATTTTGATGGGGATCAAATGGCTGTTCATGTACCTTTATCTTTGGAGGCCCAAGCGGAGGCCCGTTTACTTATGTTTTCTCATATGAATCTTTTGTCTCCAGCTATGGGGGATCCCATTTCCGTACCAACTCAAGATATGCTTATGGGACTCTATGTATTAACGAGCGGGAATCGTCGAGGTATTTGTGTAAATAGATATAATCCAGGTAATTGCGGAAACTATCAAAGAAGGGATAATAATAACTACGATTATACGAAAGACCCTTTTTTTTGCAATTCCTATGATGCAATTGGGGCTTATCGGCAAAAACGAATCAATTTAGATAGCCCTTTGTGGCTCCGTTGGCGACTAGATCAACGCCTTATTGCTTCAAGAGAAACTCCCATCGAAGTCCACTATGAATCTTTAGGAACTTACTATGAAATTTATGGACACTATCTAATAGTAAGAAGTATAAAAAAAGAAATTCTTTTTATATACATTCGAACCACTGTTGGTCATATTTCCCTTTATCGAGAAATCGACGAAGCCTTACAGGGATTTTCTCATGCCTGTTCATTGGTACCTAACTGAACTAAGTAATTCTAGAATATCGGTAGAAATTCAGGCCTCTCCAGGATTATAGTTCGGTAATTTCTGCGCAAATCGAAATCAAGAAAAGGAAGTTTTCCAACAAACCCATTGTCGAATCCTACTCAGCAGAATATGGAGGTACTTATGGCAGAACGGGCTAATCTGGTCTTTCACAATAAAGCGATAGACGGAACTGCCATGAAACGACTTATTAGTCGATTAATAGAACACTTCGGAATGGCATATACATCACACATCCTGGATCAAGTAAAAACTCTGGGTTTTCAACAAGCTACCGCTACATCAATTTCATTAGGAATTGATGATCTTTTAACAATACCTTCGAAAGGATGGCTAGTTCAAGATGCTGAACAACAAAGTTTTATTTTAGAAAAAAACCACCATTATGGGAATGTACACGCAGTAGAAAAATTACGCCAATCCATTGAAATATGGTATGCTACAAGTGAATATTTGCGACAAGAAATGAATTCGAATTTTAGGATGACTGACCCCTTTAATCCAGTCCATATAATGTCTTTTTCGGGAGCTAGAGGAAATGCATCTCAGGTACATCAATTAGTAGGTATGAGAGGCTTAATGTCGGATCCTCAAGGACAAATGATTGATTTACCCATTCAAAGTAATTTACGCGAAGGACTCTCTTTAACAGAATATATCATTTCTTGCTACGGAGCCCGTAAAGGGGTTGTGGATACTGCTGTACGAACATCAGATGCTGGATATCTCACGCGCAGACTTGTTGAAGTAGTTCAACACATTGTTGTACGCCGAACAGACTGTGGGACCCCCCGGAGTATTTCTGTGAGTCCTCAAAATGGGATAATGCCGGAAAGGATCTTTATTCAAACATTAATTGGGCGTGTATTAGCGGATGATATATATATGGGTCCGCGTTGTATTGCCACTCAAAAGCAGGACATCGGGGTTGAACTTGTAAATCGATTCATAAACTTTCGAGTACAACCAATATCTATTCGAACTCCCTTTACCTGTAGGAGTACATCTTGGATCTGTCGATTATGCTATGGGCGGAGTCCCACTCATGGGGATCTGGTTGAGTTGGGGGAGGCTGTAGGTATTATTGCAGGCCAATCGATTGGAGAACCGGGTACTCAATTAACATTAAGAACTTTTCATACCGGCGGAGTATTCACGGGAGGTACTGCAGAACATGTGAGAGCGCCCTCTAATGGAAAAATAAAATTTAATGAGGATTTGGTTCATCCGACACGTACACGTCACGGTCATCCTGCCTTTCTATGTTCTATAGACTTGTATGTAACTATTGAGGGTGAAGATATTCTACATAATGTGAATATTCCACCCAAAAGTTTTCTTTTAGTTCAAAATGATCAATATGTAGAATCAGAGCAAGTGATTGCTGAGATTCGCGCGGGAACGTCCACTTTGAATTTTAAAGAGAAGGTTCGAAAATATATTTATTCCGACTCAGACGGGGAAATGCACTGGAGTACCGATGTCGATCATGCGCCTGAATTTACATACGGTAATGTGCATTTATTACCAAAAACAAGTCATTTATGGATATTATTAGGAGGGCCATGTAGATCCAGTCCAGTCTCCCTTTCCATTCACAAGGATCAAGATCAAACGAGCATGCATTCTCTTTCTGTCAAGCAAAGATATACTTCCAACCTCTCGGTAACTAAGAGAGAAAAATGCTTTAATTCGTATTTTTTTGGTAAAAAAAAAGGTAGCATTCCTCATTATTCACAACTTAATCAAGTCATATGTACTGCTCATTGTAATCTCATATATCCGGCCATTCTACGCGAGAATTCTGATTTATTGTCAAAGAGGCGACGAAATAGATTTTTGATTCCACTCCAATCGTGCGAGAACGAGCTAATGTCCCCTCTGGGTATCTCGACTGAACTCCCCATAAATGGTATTTTCCGTAGAAATAGTATTCTTTCTTATTTCGACGATCCTCGGTATCGAAGAAAGAGTTCGGGAATTACTAAATATGGGACTCTAGGAATGCATTCACTCCTTAAAAAGGAAGATTCGATTGAGTATCGAGGAGTTAAGGAATTTAGGCCAAAATACCAAATGAAAGTGGATCGATTTTTTTTCATTCCCGAGGAAGTTCATATCTTACCTGGATCTTCTTCCATAATGGTACGGAACAATAGTCTCATTGGGGTAGATACACAAATCACTTTAAATCTAAGAAGCCGGGTAGGCGGATTGGTCCGGGTGGAGAAAAAAAAAAAAAGAATTGAACTTAAAATCTTTTCTGGAGATATACATTTTCCTGGAGAAATAGATACGATATCCCGTCATAGCGGCGTTTTGATACCCCCGGGGGGGGGGGGAGGAAATTCCTTGGAATTTCAAAAAATGAAAAATTGGATCTATGTCCAACGGATTACACCTAGCAAAAAAAAGCATTTTGTTTTGGTTCGCCCCGTCGTCACATATGAAATAACGGACGGTCTAAATTTAGCAACACTTTTCCCTCCCGATATGTTGCAGGAAAGGGATATTGTGCAACTTCGAGTTATCAATTATATGCTTTATGGAAAGGGCAAACCGATTCAAGGAATTTATGACACAACTCTTCAATTAGTTCGGACTTGTTTAGTATTGAATTGGGACCAAGACAAAAAAAGTTCTTCTGGCGAAGAAGCCCGTGCTTCTTTTGTTGAAATAAGGATAAATGGTTTGATTCGACATTTCCTAAGAATCCACTTGGCGAAATCCCCTATTTCCTATATGGGAAAAAGGAATGATCCCTCAGGTTCAGGATTGCTCTCTGATAATAGATCAGATTCCATCACTATCAATCCGTTTTGTTCTATATATTCCTATTCAAAGACAAGAATTCAACAATTCCTTAACCCCAATCAAGGAACTATTCATACATTGTTGAATAGAAATAAGGAATTCCAACCATTGATCATTTTATTATCATCCAACTGCTCTCGAATGGGTCCATTCAGCGATCAAAAATATCACAATGGGATAAAAGAATCAAGTCATCAAAAGGACCCCCTACTTCCAATTAGGAATACGTTGGGCCCTTTAGGATCAGCCCCCCCAATTGAAATTTTTTATTTATTTTCCCACTTAATAACTCACAATCCAATCTTGTTACCTAACTATTTGCAACCTGACAATTTCAAACGGACTTTTCAAGTAATTAAAAATTATTCAATGGATGAAAGTGAAAGTGGGAAATTTTATAACCCTGACGCATGCAGTAAGATTTTTTTCAATCCATTCAATTTGAATTGTTATTTTCTCCGTCCCAATTATTGTGAAGAGACGGCTACAATAATTAGCCTTGGCCAGTTTTTTTGTGAAAATGTGTGTATAGCCAAAAACGGACCACACTTAAAATCGGGTCAAGTTATCTTTGTTCAAGCCGATTCCGTAGTAATACGATCAGCTAAGCCTTATTTGGCCACCCCGGGAGCAACCGTTCATGGCCATTATGGGGAAATCCTTTCGGAAGGAGATACATTAGTTACATTTATATATGAAAAGTCGAGATCTGGGGACATAACGCAGGGTCTTCCAAAAGTGGAACAAGTGTTAGAAGTGCGCTCGATCGATTCAATATCGATGAATCTAGAAAAGAGGATTGAGGGGTGGAATGAATGTATAACAAGAATTCTTGGAATTCCTTGGGGATTCCTTATTAGTGCTGAGCTAACTATAATGCAAAGTCGTATCTCTTTGGTCAATAAGATCCAAAAGGTTTATCGATCCCAGGGGGTGCAGATTCATAATAGGCATATAGAAATTATTGTACGTCAAATAACATCAAAAGTATTGATTTCAGAAGACAGAATGTCTAATGTTTTTTCACCCGGAGAACTAATCGGATTGTTACGAGCAGAACGAACGGGACGTGCTTTGGAAGAAGCGATCTGTTACCGAGCCACCTTATTGGGAATAACAAGAGCATCTCTCAATACCCAAAGTTTCATATCTGAAGCAAGTTTTCAAGAAACTGCTCGAGTTTTAGCAAAAGCAGCTCTCCGGGGGCGTATCGATTGGTTGAAAGGTCTGAAAGAGAACGTTGTTTTGGGGGGGGTGATACCTGTCGGGACGGGGTTCAAAGGATTAGTGCACCCTTCAAAACAACATAATAAGATTCCTTTGAAAACAAACAAAAAGAATCTATTCGAGGCGAAAATGAGGGATATTTTGTTTCACCAGAGAAAGTTTGTTGATTCTTCCCTTTCACATTCACAGAATTTCCACGATATCTCATAACAATGATTTTTGGGATTTACCTTTTTCTAAGAAGGGTTTCACTTCATTATTTTAGTAAAAGTTCTTGCAGCTCGAGCTGGATGACATTCAATATCATGTACCGATGTTCCTATACGTATATCGACTAATGTTATGCAATTCCCTATTTTAAAATTTAGCAAGTATCTCATATCTATAAGCGGGGGGGGCGCGGCCAAGAAACAGCCAGCTGACTGCCCCCCTCTTTCCATTCGGCCTTTCTTCGCTGTGTGAACAAGGTCTTAATATGTATGGGGCAGTTCGCAATAAGTGGCTAGGCAAAGGTTTAGACCAATTGTAATTTATCACCATCTTGCCCGCTTCCAATTGATGCCTGGCTATTTTATAAATGTTGACCTAAGCCTCCGTGCTGGAGCTCGGCTCCCGAAAACCGTACGTGAGCTGCCTCGTACGGCTGCCCCCTTTCTCTTACTAAAATGAAATTACAAGCCCTTTTTCGCCCTTCGGGGGACTATTAGAGAAGCAGCTTCGTTCTTTCTTTGCTCAGGCAAGCTTCCTTGTTCCTTAGTGGAGTCTCGGCCCCTAGTTTAAGACTTCCCCTAGTCTATATCCACAGCTGCCGTTACTCCGTACTTACACTTTTCCCTTTGTATTTGTATACGGCTAAGTGTTACTTTGTAACCTTAACGTACTTTTTACTGTAGCATAGGCCTTCGTCGGGCTTTTGTTGCTTCGCCTATAGACGGCGGCTTGGTTTCGATATAGCTCATGACTTGGTGTATAGAGCCATGTAGTCGTCGGTTTTACACCACAATGTCTTATGATATAGGGGTCGGCCTTTCGAATGCTTCCTTCCTTACTTTTTTAAGCCCCTTCCGACTAGAATATAAAGAACAGAATGCCGACTACTATTTTCCACTTAATCCTTTATTTTATTATTTAATATAATACTTAATATTTTCTATTTTCGACTTAATACTTAACTTAATACTTAATAAGGGAAGGGGGGAGGGAAGCGAAGCTTAACGAGCTTTATAAGGCCGACCGCTAAATAAGACGCTGTCGAAGAAAGCTAAAACGCTTTAGTCCAGAAGACTACACAAAAGGTCAATCGTAGCGGGTGCACACGAAAGAAGACGTAACCCTCAAAGTCGAACGGGGGGATCCCCCAAAGGCCCGGAAAGTCCTTTTTTATATACAGATATGTGGCCCGCATCATTTTCGTTGTAATTGTCCCTCGGAACCCATTGACTATTTTACATGCCAAAGATTTAAACTTTAAACAATAGCACGTAACTAGCCCTTCCCCTTTTCTTTTGCCCATGCCTTGTCATTGAAGAAGAAGAAGGAACAATAGTATCGGAAGCTAAAGTGTGCACTGCTTCCGATTCGCTAGAGTCTGGGATTGGTAGAGGAACTCGTATCCCTTTTACTGATATCCTATCCTGCTGTCAAAGGTACAAGGTACCGCAAAATACAAAATAAAAGGGAGGAGCAGAACACTGAAAACTCTTTGTGCTTGTATTCTGCCTATCTTGGTTTATTGGTACTGACTCGGTGCGATAAGGTTAGCTCGGTTCTTGCCTGGATCGGATTAAGTAGCTCAGGGCAGCCCCCTGATTAGTATTACGCGAAAAATCCACTCACTTGGCTAGAAAGAGAGCTTCTAGTAAAGAGTTCAATCGATAGCTTGATAAAGAAAAGGGAATTTACCTTAAAAGTCTGCGAGGCATGAAAGCCCAAGCAGCCGAGAACTTTTTCTTCATTATTATTATTAATTAATTAATAGCGCATGGGAAGTACACCCACTTGCGCACACGCAAACCAAGGAGTGAAACAACTAAACACTACATTAGAAACTTAACTAAAATAAAAACATATTTAAGACGTAGAACAACATGAAAACTAACAAAGAAAGCCATGCGAACTACTTATTTAAATCTTATAGATCTTCTAGTTTCAATTTCCCCTACGGTTGTTCTGGGCCCCCTGCACAATGAGCGCATCTCTTTCTTCAAGCAGCTCCCTCTTCCTTTCATCAAGCTCACGAATGCTATCCCGAATAGCTAGCATCCTTCTCCGAATTTCTTCAGGATCTATGGGAGGCATGTGCTCCCAGAAGAGACCCAAAAGTTGCTCCTGCTGGAGCTTGGCGTTGGCCACGCGTTCGATTTCTTGATCTATTTGCGAAAGTCTTGATACAGTAGCTGAATCCATCCCCTTTTGGTTTGCCAAATAGAGAAATAAGCTTCTATTTATAGGCGTTGGAGGCCCCTAACCCTTTCTTATTATTAGTAATAATTCGTGTCTTGGTTCCGTAACATGGTTCAAACCTGGCTTTTCATGAATATGGAACTCCATCCACTCGATTTTGCTGAATAATTGTCCTTTCCCCGTACGGATTTGAGTACGAAAGGAAAGGCCACCTCAAAGCAAAGAGTGAATAGGACTTGCTTTTTCGCGGGTATCGACACGCGGCTTAATCCTTCAAAAATAGGGGGCAATAATAGCGCGAATCCGTCAGAGAGTACTCCTCTTTCTTAAGAGATAGAGCAATCGTCACTCGACAGCATAGCCCTTTCCTACCCCAAGCCAGTACACCCCCTACTCCCTCTACAGTATTCCCCGCTACGGGCCCTTTTTCCCTCTCTCTCTCCTCCTAAAAATAAAAAGAAATAATAAAAACTCCTCGCACCTCTCCGGGATGATGTCTTACAGATCCGGCCAACTCGACACTCACCTTACACACTTAGTATGGACTTAATTAAGTTAAAGCCCTTACGCTTTCTGGATAAGGAGAGTTTTTTTGTTACGTGCTCCTTCTTGAGCTATAATTTTGTAATAACCTTTTCCTTATTCGTGACATTATGAGAAAATTTTTCATTTTTCGCTCCTTCCTCTGAATAGTGATCATGAGACAGACCAGAAATCAGTCAGCATATCTAGCTGATACCTCAGTTCATCATTTAATTGCCAACAAGTACCACAAATTCAAATCAAGAACATTATTTGACGTTTGCTTGATATTGGGGCTTGCTTGGAAGTGAAAGCGTGAAGTGAGATTTCAGATCGCACGCCCAAGGTTCTACTGGCTACACACCTTATCTTCTTGCTTTCTCAATCCGACCACATCAAGTAGAGACTAAACATCCATTCTTTCATAGTTTTATGTTATTAATCCACCTTAGTTGTCCAGTTCACTTGTAAAAGTAGTTAATCTATTAATTGACTCTATAGGATAATACCTAGCCCCATGCTTACATACCTCTAAAACTTTCCACAAAAGCCTCCGCTATGAAGTCAACTTTATGTAGGTCAGTATACATAAGTTAGTAATCTAGAGTGATTCTGGTGATTGAAATATCCCTTTGTCGAACACATATAGAATGTAGAATGAATTAGTGTTTTTCCTTTATACGAAGCTGGAGAGTGTATAAATCATGGTATGGATGGAGGCGGTGATACTCATATAGATGACAAGAGTACCACAAAAATTAAAAAAAAAAATATATATATAGATATATTATATATATATATCTAATATATATATATTAGAATACAAATGACCGTCCAATTTGTGTAGATACCTTCGTTTTCATATTATGAAAGGGTATCTCTAATTAATAGATAATCTAAATGAAAAAAATGGGGAGCAAGGCTTGGTTAAAATATTCATCTGAGATTGAAAAACAACAGATCTTCTCGCTATCTAAAGACTTTGATGATCAAACTTAAACTTTGCAGGATAAACTGACATATTCCCAGGATAAACTTACCGTTTCGTCTTCTTCTAATAATACAAAAATACAGCTAATATTAAAATACAGCCCTATCATGCTAAAGTTATAAATAGATTTCGTAAATTGAGACATTCTTTCTGTAATCGATATATTTATCAGATGAAAGATCCTTTTATAGAATATAGGATTCCCAAAGCATTTAATTGATTTAAAAAAGCATCAATCAAATGACATAAACATAAATATGAGTATTCTTTTTCGCTTTCATCCGGATCAGCGGAACTCCTTACAACAGGAATTGTTCTTGCCGAAAAGCTTTGATAGGTTTTCATTTATAACCAATTCCATTGGTTTAGTTTATAGTGGTAGACCTCTTTCTGCTAATGAAGTATTACCCTATCCGCTGACCCAGATCCACTAGGATCAGTTGGTAAGTCTCATCTCGTGCTTGGACTTGGGAAGAATACGCTAGCTGTTCCTTACATCGTTAAGAGTTATGGCTTACTTCTAGGCTTTCGGGGAAGAAGGGAGTCATTCCTTTCACTACTTTCTTTTTTCTTTGATTTGGTGCAGTCATTTGATTTAGTAATAAAAAGACTAATGAATAGAAAAGACTAATGGCTTGGGTTATAGCCAATCTACGGTAGAGCGGAAGGTTCCGTTGGAACAATTTTATATTTTAGTTCAAGGCTCCTCCTCTCTTTTTTTAAGGCAAAGGGGGGGCGGGGGGAGAAATGACAAGAAGATATTGGAACATCACTTTAGAAGAAATGATGAAGGCGGGAGTTCATTTTGGCCATGGTACTAGGAAATGGAATCCTAAAATGGGCCCTTATATCTTTGCAAGGCGTAAAGGTATTCATATTACAAATCTTATGCGGACTGCTCGTTTTTTATCAGAAGCTTGTGATTTGGTTTTTGATGCAGCAAGTAGAGGAAAACAATTCTTAATTATTGGTACCAACAATAAAGCAGCTGATTCAGTAGCATGGGCTGCAAAAAAGGCTCGGTGTCATTATGTTACTAAAAAGTGGCTCGGCGGCATGTTAACGAATTGGTCCACTACAGAAACGCGACTTCATAGGTTCAGGGACTTGCGAATGGAACAAAAAACTGGAAGACTCAACCGTCTTCCAAAAAGAGATGCAGCTGTGTTGAAAAGACAATTATCCCGTTTGCAAACATACCTGGGCGGGATTAAATATATGACAGAGTTACCCGATATTGTAATCATCGTTGATCAGCACGAAGACTATACGGCGCTACGAGAGTGTATCACTTTGGGAATTCCAACAATTTGTTTAATCGATACAAATTGTGACCCCGATCTAGCAGATCTTTCGATTCCAGCTAACGATGACGCTATATCTTCAATCCGATTAATTCTTAACAAATTAGTGTTTGCAATTTGTGAGGGTCGTTCTAGCTATATACGAAATCCTTGATTAATAATAAGATAAATAATTGACTTCGAAAATATCATAGATATAGATTTATGAACTCGACTACAGTTTCTGATTCTTAATTTCATGAAAATAAAAAAAGAGATAAAAAAAACTGGGGCAGACCATGTGATTAGTTATTATTCAAAATTGTACTATTAGTTGGTATTCAAAATATCCGATTCAAGTAGGCAAAGAGATGGTTGAATTAAATTTTAATTTCGATTTTTTTTCCGAGGGCAATATGAATGTTCTAGCAAACACACTAAAGGGGTTATATGATATATCTGGTGTGGAAGTAGGCCAGCATTTCTATTGGCAAATAGGGGGCTTCCAAGTCCACGGCCAAGTACTTATTACTTCTTGGGTTGTAATTGCTATCTTATTAGGTTCAGCCGCCATAGCTGTTCGGAATCCGCAAACCATTCCGAGTGGGGGTCAGAATTTCTTCGAATATGTTCTTGAATTCATTCGAGATGTTAGTAAAACGCAAATTGGAGAAGAATATGGCCCTTGGGTTCCTTTTATTGGAACTATGTTTCTATTTATTTTTGTTTCTAATTGGTCGGGAGCTCTTTTACCTTGGAAAATCATACAATTACCTCATGGCGAGCTAGCCGCACCCACGAATGATATAAATACTACTGTTGCTTTGGCTTTACTCACGTCAGTGGCTTATTTCTATGCGGGTCTTACAAAAAAAGGATTAGGTTATTTCGGGAAATATATTCAACCAACTCCAATCCTTTTACCCATTAACATCTTAGAAGATTTTACAAAACCCCTATCGCTAAGTTTTCGGCTTTTCGGGAATATCTTAGCTGATGAATTAGTCGTTGTGGTTCTAGTTTCTTTAGTCCCTTCAGTGGTTCCTATACCTGTTATGTTCCTTGGATTATTTACAAGTGGTATTCAAGCTCTTATTTTTGCAACTTTAGCCGCGGCTTATATCGGGGAATCCATGGAGGGTCATCATTGAAATAGTTTTTTTCAAACTAACGGGTCTTTTTCTTTGGTTCAATAAAATTGACTTAGGGAATATACAACTAGGGCGTATATGATATAGAATAATAGCAAAAAAATTACGATATTAGATTGGTGTAAAAAAGGAAAGAGATCGAAAAGATCTTTTTCCTAAAGTTCTCTTTCGTCCACTTAATATCATACCTCTCCTCAACGAATATTGAATATTCGATTTCTATCTCATTATTCAATAGTTCAAGTTCAATATTCCAATAAAAAAATAAAAAAAAAAGAATTTACACAAAAACCTAATTCATAAAAGATGGGGTGGGGTGTGGCTATAAAAGTAAACTCTTGTAGATATTTTGATAATGAATTCTCCAATCCGATTGAATCTACGATGAATGCTTGGTTTACGTTATGGAAGAAAGACACGTATATATAATATTAGATATTGCTGATTCTATATAAACTAAAGAGATAGTTTATTTGTCTCCCGACTCCTATGAATTTTGCCAGGGGTTCTAATACCAATACAAGTCTTTCCCTTTCTGTCTCCCTGTGACTCTAAATAAACCGATGAAATTCAGAAAAGGATGGACGAAAATAAGAGTTCGGAACCAAGAAATGTAAGATCGAAAGTCGTATGGATTTACAAAGACTCTGTGGATAGAAACAAAAAAAAATAGCTCGAATTATTCTATTACTTCATAATTTAACTCGAAGTTCTTAGTTACTTCGAAATGCTAGCGACGGAATTATTAAGTCTAAGTCATAATTCGTTGGTTGATTGTATCATTAACCATTTCTTTTTTTGGTACGAGGAAACTTATCATGAATCCACTGATTTCTGCCGCTTCCGTTATTGCTGCTGGGTTGGCTGTAGGGCTTGCTTCTATTGGACCCGGAGTTGGCCAAGGGACTGCCGCAGGTCAAGCTGTAGAAGGTATTGCCAGACAGCCTGAGGCAGAGGGAAAAATACGAGGTACTCTATTACTTAGTCTAGCTTTTATGGAAGCTTTAACAATTTATGGACTGGTTGTAGCATTAGCACTTTTGTTTGCGAATCCTTTTGTTTAATATGAAAAATCCCTATTTTTTTTTTGCCTTGAACTAATTCTTTCCTTTTTCGAATTCTATTAAGATTTCACTCCTATAATTACTTATTCGTTGACAAAATACCCTGTGGGAAGGTTTGATTTGTGGATGAGAGATTAGTATACCCCATTCCCTTTCATCCTTCCCCTTCGGAGTCCAAAGGATTGACA